GAGAAACAGATCTTATTCTATACCCGATAAGTACCAATACGCAATGGGAGGATTTTGAGGGAAAAAGAATGCATAGATACTTTTTAGAATTCGAAATCATTCGAACAATCGGCTGATCCGATCGATCCCGTTCGTTACAATTTTGATTTATTCATTCTGTCTTCCTCTATGAACCTTCCAGTTCTATATTCCTATTATATTCCTATATAGAAATATATAAAGTATATATCTATATACTATATACTAGATAATAATATCTAGAATAATAATATCTAGAATATCTATATACTTATCTATACTCTAATTCTATCTAGATAATAATCTATCTATACTAATAATATTAAGTTCTATATTCTAGAATATATTTCTAGAATATATTAGATTAGAATTTAGAATATAGAAATAGACTAATACTACTATACTAATATGTATATACGTATATTATATATATAATAATATAATATAATAATATAGAATATAATATAGAATAAATAAATATATAATAATAATTAATAATATAAATAAATAGAAATATAATAAATAATAATGTAAAAGAAAAAAAACATATAGAATATAAAAATAGAAAAGAAAGAGAAAAAATGATGAAGACAATAAAACCATTGTTACGTTTCCATATTAAAGTAAAGTATAGTACTTCATTTTTTTCTTTATCTTAATGCCCATTGGTGTTCCAAAAGTACCTTTTCGGAGTCCTGGAGAGGAAGATGCAGCTTGGGTTGACGTATAGTGCGACTTGTCAGACATATTGGTCATATGGTATTTTCCCCGTTATCTCCCCCGATCGAGTATCCTCTGTTTCGCCCAATCCAATAAATATATATTTCATATTGTATTGATTGAACAATCAATAATTCGGAGCGTGAAGCACAATAATTCCTATTGGGGATCAATATTATCAATTCAAATAATTGATGGTTTACTTGGACTGATAAAGTATCCAGGCTCCGTTCATAGAATACCAAATTGGAAATGGTAAGAGTAAAAAAATGGGAGTGTAAATGTAGTAATAGAAATAAAAAATATTAAATAGAATCTTAATTCTCGAATATTTTGGGGAAAGGTATGAAACAATTGAAAAAAAAAGAAGTGGTACTGGAATCATTTGACCTATATGCGCAAATGGAATTCGGGCAAATCTTCCCCCGGAGTAGAAAAAGAACCTAAAAGAATTGAAAGGGCCCATTCAGGAACAAGAAAATTACATCGTAATTTGAATTTCGATGAAACAATACATCAATGAGAAGTTAGTTCAATAAGTTCATAAAATTCTTTTAAATTTTCTACATTATAGGATATAGGGAAGGGGAAGGAGGGAAAAACTCATGTTAAAAAAAAAAAGAAGAAATAGGACTGGAATCGATACATTGATTTCTTTTTCGCAATTCTTTCGAACCGTATGCATCCAAAGGTGCACGTACGGTTCCTCAGGGATACAATTTTGCCCTAATCAACCGACTTCATCGAGAAAGATTACTTTTTTTAGGCCAAGAGGTTGATAGCGAGATCTCGAATCAACTTGTTGGTCTCATGGTATATCTCAGCATAGAAGATGATACTAGGGATCTTTATTTGTTTATAAATTCTCCAGGCGGATGGGTAATACCAGGAATAGCCATTTATGATACTATGCAATTTGTGTCACCGGATGTACATACAGTGTGTATGGGATTAGCCGCTTCAATGGGATCTTTCATTCTGGTCGGAGGAGAAATTACCAAACGTCTAGCATTCCCTCACGCTTGGCGCCAATGAGTTTTTTTATTTTAGAAAAAAAGAATACTATGCCTTCGCTGTATCGAATATGAATCAAATAAAGAATAAGTAATAATAGCATGGCACTTCAAGTTCGATATGAACAAACCATTATTGTTTTTCTTTTCTAACATGAGATTTTGTATCGAGATAGTAGTATGAAAGAAGGGTTATTCCCAAGTTGATTTTATGTGTCAAGCAAGAGTCAATTTCAGCGTCACAAACCATTATTCTTCCACACCAGAAGTCTCTTTCTTCTTTTTATGTTATGAGAGAAAGAATCAAAAAAATGAAAAAATCATTTTCTCCTTCTTGGATCATATCAAAAAGAAACTTTGGGATTGCTAAACCACAGACGAGATAAATAGATAAACATATAAAGCAACAGAACCATCATAGTATCTTTTTTACTACTACGAAAGGAAGGGTGGTAAGTGGATCATTTAACGATTTGGATCGGATGGGTTCTTTTTCTTCTTTTCGATAGAATTTCTTCTATCGAAAAAAGAATTTCCATTGCAGAGCCGTATGCAATGTACAAAAGATGCCCGTACGGTTGTTTAATTCTATTTTTTATTGTTATTTTGATTCCCCCTTACTTTAACCCAATCGTGCGATATATAGATAGAAGAACCATTCATGATGTTCTATCAATATCATCAGGGTTATGATTCACCAACCTGCTAGTTCTTTTTACGAGGCACAAGCTGGGGATTTTATCCTGGAAGCAGAAGAACTATTGAAGCTTCGCGAAACTCTCACAAGAGTTTATGTACAAAGAACGGGCAACCCTTTATGGGTTATATCCGAAGATATGGAAAGGGATGTTTTTATGTCAGCAACAGAAGCCCAAGCTCATGGCATCGTTGATCTTGTAGCGGTCGAAAATGAGAATACTAGGGATTCCATATAAATATACGAATTCCGTTTAAAAATTCGAATTTTCCGTGTGAATAGAAATCATTCATAATCATCAGGTTAAGATCGATCTAAGCCAACCCGCTCTATTCTATCTAGAATGAGATTCTCTAGACACGCCATGCCAACCATTAAACAACTTATAAGAAACGCAAGACAGCCAATAAGAAATGTCACGAAATCTCCCGCTCTTCGAGGATGTCCTCAGCGTCGAGGAACATGTACTAGGGTGTATGTGCGACTCGTTCAGTAGTTTGAAAAATGCAAAAGTATCAACGACCACTATCAATGAATTAGGATAGATAGAGTGGAAGACGGCCATTTAATTTAATTTACTAGTATCTAAAAATGAAGATCTATAATCTACCTAATTATGTTATGAATTTATGGTTTCTATTGGTGCAAATCCAATCACTCCGTTTGAGATGAGAAGGAGTTCTCCATTGGTAACAAATAGTTATCCATTAAGCGGAGGAAAAAGGTTATGCTCCTATTCCTTTTCTTAAAAAAACGGACTAACAGGGTCAGCTACCTAGCCAACTTTCAGAATTAAATGCCGTCACTGTATGGATAGCTTTTTTGTGAAAAGGACTATTACTTTATAATTAGAAGAATTTTAGAATAATTCTAATTGAAAAATGGATGGGTAGAGCCAAAGAGTGTGAACTATACAAGTTCACAATCAAATTCGATGAAATGAAAGAAGAGGCTCCGGTGTATAGAGAGGACCTCACCGTTTCAGAAGTTGCCATAGAAACGAGGAAACCCACTATTCTTTTTTATTTAGTAGCATAGTAGCAGTCAAATTTCTTATTTCCAGGCGAGATGCCTTGAAGAAAGAAAAAATCGTGGTCGGGAAGGTCATAGTCGCAAAAGCCATTGGAATTTCTATTTTATATATCGGAAGAATCCGTTTTGTTATTAATCGACCGGAAGAAAAGGATGACTGAAAGAAGAGAAATCAATTAGTTATTCAAGAAAGTTTCATTTGATTCAATGACCAGAGTTAAACGAGGATATACAGCTCGGAGACGTCGAAAAAAGATTCGTTTATTTGCATCAACCTTTAGAGGGGCTCATTCAAGACTGACTCGAACGACTACTCAACAAAGAATGAGAGCTTTGGTTTCCTCTCATCGAGATAGGAGCAGGAAAAAGAGATATTTTCGTCGTTTGTGGATCACTCGGATAAATGCGGTAACTCGTGAGGATCGGATATTCTATAGTTATAGCCTATTCATCCACAATCTGTACAAGAGACAATTGCTTCTGAATCGTAAAATACTTGCGCAAATAGCCCTATCAAATAAGAATTGTTTTGATATTATTTCAAATAAAATCATCAATCAAAAAGAAAAAAAGAATACAAATCAAATATCAAATAAAGGAATAAAAGAATTTTAATAGAATCTATTATACAGGAAACAAGAATGATTGAAACAGGATTTCCCGGAGAATGGACTCCGGGAAGATAGAAGAAAAAGAAATTAAGATTTGAGTAGTAGGAATAAACGAACATCTTTCAAGAAAAAAAGATTTCTTCCCCATTTTTCCGTTTTTCTAATACAAGAATCAAATCTGGATTTTAATTTTTTCGAGCAAAACATTAATATGAGCTTGAGTTCCGATTGGAGTTTTGAGGAGTATATCTATTTATTTTTGGTTCTAGGGATCGACTCCACTCTCTCCAATTGTTTCTCCTTATTACGAAAAGGTAACAAAGATAAAATACGAGCTTGTTTGATAGCAATAGTAATTAATCGTTGTTGTTTCAAGGTCAACCTATTCGTCCGTCTAGATAATATTTTTCCTTGTTCACTAAGAAATCGACTAATTAAACTCATGTTTCTATAATCGATTCGATCCCCCGATCCGATTGGGGGTAAACGCCTACGAAAAGATCGCTTGGATTTACGAAAAGTTTGTTTGGATTTATCCATGGTTTGCTTATTCCTTGTTTGTTTATTCCTTCTATATAAAAGAATATAGAAAATAAAATTCTCTTTTTTTTTCTTATTCATTTAAGATTCGACCAAAATAGGATTTGGTTTGTATTATATATGTTAAGATGTAAAGTTCTTACTCTTCCCGCTACTTGGAAAAATCACACACGCATTCCGTTCCACCTATTTCTTTATTTCCCCATGAATCGTATACTTTTGACAATAGCGACAAAATTTTCTAAATTCTAGTCGATTGGGTGTATTGTGTCGATTCTTTTGAGTAATATATCTAGAAATGCCCGGCGATTCTTTATTGACACCACAACAGGTACATTCCAAAATCACTATAATTCTGATATCTTTACCCTTGGCCATGAACCTCCTTTTCATTTTGGATCGACTTCACTTTAGAACTCTCTTCATTTTCTTTTTGATCCGAACCAAATAAGAATAAAAAAAAAAGAATAGATATTCAATAGATATTCTATATCTAGACTCTATTAATAAAAGTTACTAACTATATAATGATAATGAATTTGTAAATATTTTATTTTTCGAATTATTAGAATTCGAATGACTTCGGAGTACTCTAAAATTACTATTAATTACTATAACTATAAAGAAAAAGAGTCATATTCTCCTATTCATTAATATAAGAATATTAAGAATATCATAATAATTAATTAATACAATTTTTTCTAACTATGAGTTATTCCTATCCTAATCTCAGTATTTTCTTCTTTCTATGTTCAAATTTCGTCGCCCTTAGACTGGATCCACATTTCCATTTCTTTTCCCCCAAATTCTATCGTAGATTCACTGTATTTTGACTGAGGTTCGATACACTCTTTCTCTTTCTTATTTTTTAGGATAGGAAAGAAAAAGGAAGCAAAATTGGAGTCATGTTACGTAGAATTGTATCTCAAATCTTCTTCATTTCTTCACAGATAAATACAAGAATTCAATCAGGATGAAAAAAAGGGGAATGACAAGGCATCCGGAAATAAACGATTAATTTCTATCAATAGACCTGCTAAAGACCCAAACCATAGAGTGGTTAGCACAGGTGCCGTTGAGAGATATGTTTTTATATCTCGCATTGAAAATCCTCCTTCTTCTTTTATTTTCTATTCTTTTATTATTTATTTTCATTCTTTATTTGTATTGTATATTGTAATACATATATAGTCCTAGTTCGATATTCTAATACATAGATCATAGATAACCCGATATTTTAGTTCAAGATCATTTGTTTTTGCTTGAAATGAAATTATAATTAGGAATTACTAACTAAAATGCATATGTACAATGACCCAGCAGATTCAATTTTGCCGCTCCCCCTAAAAAGAAATGACAAGAACATTCTCTACCTATCTATATAGGTAGAGCAAAAAAGAAGGATGTGGAAAACAAGACATGGATTTTCTACAATGACACTGTACAACAATTTTTAAAAGGGATGTAGCGCAGCTTGGTAGCGTGTTTGTTTTGGGTACAAAATGTCACAGGTTCAAATCCTGTCATCCCTACCTATTCTTTCTGCTATGGACAGTTACGAGGGATTCATTGAGTAAGATCGGGAAATCTTGGACATAATCTTTCATTTTTACATACTATATGTACATTTACGCAAGACCCCTCGGGGGTAAAAAAACCCTTTTCTTTACACTTTACAATCGTATCTACTTTTATAGGATATAAGAAAGCGCTCTTAGTTCAGTTCGGTAGAACGCGGGTCTCCAAAACCCGATGTCGTAGGTTCAAATCCTACAGAGCGTGATTCCGTTTATGTTATGTCGAATTACAATGAAATAACTTAATAAAACAAAGTATAATTGCAACTGAAATTTGACCTCCTACAAGGAGGAGGTCAATCAAAAAAAGAGATGTTACTCATTACTCAATCAAAGGTCCAACTGATCGCCGCGCCTGTATTGTAAATATGCAGTTACAAATAATCCTGTTAAAGTAATAGGAATTAGACCTAAGACGATTCCAAATAGAAAAACTTCAATCATTTCGATTTGTTTTAGGGAATAAAAAGAGAGGTAAGATCTATCCCTAAATATTAATCTGAATTATCCGTGAATCTCAATGACCAGGAATTGACAATTGACGCGGGAAGGAACCATAGAATACCTGAAATGAAATATTCTGAGAGGCTTTTATTTTGATTTTTGTAAATTGTTTATTGAATTTCATTCATTTCAAATAAGTCGTATCTTGTTCAAACCAATAAATAGAGCTGGGGTTATAGTTGAAGCAGCCAGTAAAAAACCAAAATAACTAGTTAGAATAGGCATGAAAGAGCTAAATTAGATATGTTCTTTTAATACATATATATGAATAAAACATTTACCTAAGTCTCAATCCAGATATGACGGTAATAAAAACTAATTTAAAGAATTCGTTTAGGTCCAATTGAAAGTTCTTGATTCATCAGTCATTATAGAAGGACGCTAAAAAAAAAAAAAATAAAACCTTGACTTTTTAAAAAAATTGAGAATTATTGAATATTTTCATTTGATTTTTATTTTATTTCTTTATTTGTATTTGATTTCGGGCCAACTCGATTCAAAGAAGAGCAACTTCTATTACTCTTTTAGGTTCTATATTCTTTCCATATTAAAGAATCCCATCTTTGTTTTGTATTTGTTTTGTATTGTAGTTCCATAAGGAAAGAACTCTTGGGGAGATCTAATGCAACAACAGTTACATCACGAATATGGATTGTTCCAACGATCTCTTTTTTTTTTTCTTTTTGCAAATATTCAAAATACTAAACTAAATAGAAAAAAGAATAATAAAAAATATGAAATCTAATTCTAATATATTAATTCCATTTAACCAATGAAAAATGAAATAG